GGAACTGGGAGAAGCTGTAGGTATTATTGCGGGTCAATCTATTGGAGAGCCGGGTACTCAACTAACATTAAGAACTTTTCATACTGGCGGAGTATTCACAGGGGGTACTGCAGAACATGTACGAGCCCCCTCTAATGGAAAAATCAAATTCAATGAGGATTTGGTTCATCCTACACGTACACGTCATGGGCACCCAGCTTTTCTATGTTATATAGACTTGTATGTAACTATTGAAAGTGAAAATATTCTACATAACGTGACTATTCCACCAAAAAGTTTTCTATTAGTTCAAAACGATCAATATGTAGAATCAGAACAAGTGATTGCTGAGATTCGCGCGGGAACATACACTTTTAATTTTAAAGAGAGGGTTCGAAAACATATTTATTCTGACTCAGAGGGAGAGATGCATTGGAGTACCGATGTGTACCATGCACCCGAATTTACATATAGTAATGTCCATATCTTACCAAAAACAAGTCATTTATGGATATTATCAGGAAGGTCGTGCAGGTCCGGTGCAATCTCTTTTTCACTCCACAAGGATCAAGATCAAATGAACATTCATTCTCTTTCTGCCGGAGGAAGATATATTTCCAACCTTGTAGTAAGTAATGATCAAGTTCAAGTAAGACACAAATTCTTTAGTTCAAATCCTTCTGATAAAAAAAAAAGCGGGATTCCTGATTATTCAGGGCTTAATCGAATCCTATGTATGGGTCATTTTAATTTAATATATCCTGCTATTCTCCACGAGAATTCGGATTTATTGGCAAAGAGGCGAAGAAATAGATTAATCATTCCATTCCAATCGATTCAAGAACGAGACAAAGAACTACTAATGCCCCCTTCCGGTATCTCGATTGAAATACCTCTCAATGGCATTTTTTGTAGAAATAGTATTCTTGCTTATTTCGATGATCCTCAATACAGAAAAAAGAGTTCAGGAATTACTAAATATAGGACTATAGGAGTTCATTCCATTTTCAAAAAAGAGGATTTAATTGAGTATCGAGGAGTCAAAGAATTGAAGCCAAAATACCAAATGAAAATGGATCGATTTTTTTTCATTCCCGAGGAAGTGCATATTTTACCTGAATCTTCTTCCATAATGGTACGGAACAATAGTATCATTGGAGTAGATACACCAATCACTGTCAATATAAGAAGTCGAGTAGGCGGATTGGTTCGAGTGGAGAAGAAAAAAAAAAGGATTGAATTCAAAATCTTTTCTGGGGATATCTATTTTCCTGGAGAGATGGATAAGATATCCCGACACAGCGGCATCTTGATACCACTCGGAACGGTAAAAAAAAAGAATTCTACGGAATCCAAAAAATGGAAAAATTGGATCTATGTCCAATGGATCACACCTACCAAGAAAAAGTATTTTGTTTTAGTTCGACCCGTAATTATATATGAAATAGCGGATGGTATAAATTTAGTAAAACTTTTCCCCCAGGATCTGTTGCAGGAAAGGGATAATCTGAAACTTAAAGTTGTCAATTATATTCTTTATGGAAATGGAAAACCAATTCAGGGAATTTCTGACACAAGCATTCAATTAGTTCGGACTTGTTTAGTCTTGAATTGGGATCGAGACAAAAAGATTTCTTCTATTGAAGAGACCCGCGCTTCTTTTGTTGAAGTAAGTACAAATGGTTTGATTCGATATTTTCTAAGAATTGACTTAGTGAAATCCCATATTTCGTATATAAGAAAAAGGAATGATCTCTCCGGTTCAAGATTGATCGCTGATAATGAGTCAGATCGCACTAATATCAATATCAATCCATTTTATTCTATTTATTCCAAGGCAAAGATTCAACAACCACTTAGCCAAAATCACGTAACTATTCGTATGTTGTTGAATAGAAATAAGGAATGCCGATCTTTAATAATTTTGTCATCGGATCATTGTTTTCAAATGGCCCCATTCAACGATGTAAAATATCACAATGGGATAAAAGAATCAATTAAAAGAGATCCTCTAATTCCAATTAGGAATTCGTTAGGCCCTTTAGGAATAGCCCTTCAAGTTGCAAAGTTTTATTCATTTTACCGTTTACTAACTCATAATCAGATCTCGATAACTAAATATTTGCAACTTGACAATTTAAAGGAAACTTTTCAAGTATTTAAATATTATTTAATGGGCGAAAACGGGAGAAGTTATAAGCCTGATCTATGCAGTAACATCGTTTTGAATCCATTCCATTTTAATTGGCATGTTCTCTATCATAATTATCATCATAATTCTTGTGAAAAAAGATGTACAATAATTAACCTTGGGCAATTTCTTTGTGAAAATGTGTGTATAGCTAAAAACGAACCACACCTAAAATCGGGTCAAGTTCTAATTGTTCAAATGGATTCTGTAGTAATAAGATCGGCTAACCCTTATTTGGCAACTCCAGGAGCAACTGTTCATGGCCATTATGGAGAAATGCTTTATGAAGGAGATATATTACTTACATTTATATATGAAAAATCGAGATCTGGTGATATAACACAGGGTCTTCCAAAAGTGGAACAGGTATTAGAAGTGCGTTCGATTGATTCAATATCGATGAATCTAGAAAAGAGAGTTGAGGGTTGGAACGAGCATATAACAAGAATTCTTGGCATTCCCTGGGGATTCTTGATTGGTGCTGAGCTAATTATTGCGCAAAGTCGTATTTCTTTGGTTAATAAGATCCAAAAGGTTTATCGATCCCAGGGGGTGCAGATCCATAATAGACATATAGAAATTATTGTGCGTCAAATAACATCAAAAGTATTGGTTTCAGAAGATGGAATGTCTAATGTTTTTTCACCCGGTGAACTAATTGGATTGTTGCGAGCTGAACGAACGGGACGTGCTTTGGAAGAAGCGATCTTTTACCGAGCCCTATTATTGGGAATAACGAAAACATCTCTGAATACTCAAAGTTTTATATCCGAAGCGAGTTTTCAAGAAACTGCTCGAGTTTTAGCAAAGGCCGCTCTCCGGGGTCGTATCGATTGGTTGAAAGGTCTGAAAGAGAACGTTGTTTTAGGAGGGACGATACCCGTTGGTACCGGATTCAAAAGATTAATGCGCCGTTCAAGGCCAAGGCAACATAACAAGAAAGATTACTTTGAAAAAAAGAATTTCGAGGGAGAAATGAGAGATATTTTGTTCCACCACAGAGAATTATTTGATTTTTTCATTTCAAAGAATTTATGTGATATATCAGAGCAATCATTTTGAGGATTTAATCATTCCTAAGAGCGGATTCATCCCTTTCCCGGTCATTTTATTTGGTAATAGTAATAAAGATAATAACGAATAGAAAAAAATGAATGGCCTGATCTGATCGTGTATCAACAGCCAATCTTCGGTAGAGGAGAAGGTTCCATCGGAACAATTATTTATTTCTATTTCAGGATACCTGATCCTTTTTTTTTTTTCAAATAAAAAAAGAGAGAGAAAGTGTGGGGATAAATGACAAAAAGATATTGGAACATAACTTTGGAAGAGATGATGGAAGCAGGAGTTCATTTTGGCCATGGTACTAGGAAATGGAATCCTAGAATGGCACCTTATATATCCGCAAAGCGTAAGGGTATTCATATTACAAATCTTACTAGAACTGCTCGTTTTTTATCAGAAGCTTGTGATTTAGTTTTTGATGCAGCAAGTAGTGGAAAACAATTCTTAATTGTTGGTACCAAAAATAAAGCAGCTGATTCAGTAGCGCGGGCTGCAATAAGAGCTCGGTGTCATTATGTTAATAAAAAATGGCTCGGTGGTATGTTAACGAATTGGTATACTACAGAAAGGAGACTTCATAAGTTCAGGGACTTGAGAACGAAACAAAAGACGGGGAGACTCAACTGTCTTCCGAAAAGAGATGCCGCTATCGTGAAGAGACAATTATCTCGCTTGGAAACATATCTGGGCGGCATTAAATATATGACGGGGTTACCCGATATTGTAATAATTGTTGATCAGCAAGAAGAATATACGGCTCTTCAAGAATGTATCACTTTGGGAATTCCAACGATTTGTTTAATCGATACAAATTGTGAACCGGATCTCGCGGATATTTCGATTCCAGCTAATGATGATGCTATAGCTTCAATCCGATTAATTCTTACCAAATTAGTATTTGCAATTTGTGAGGGTCGTTCTAGCTATATACGAAATTTTTGATTAATAATAAGATAAATAAATTATTTGGTTTGGGGAACTCCATAGATTTATGGAATCGGTTACTATACTATTACTGAATCGCGCAAAAAAGAATAACCGGAGATATTATGGGGTTAGTAGGTATTCCAAATAAAAATAAAATAAAAGTAGACAAGCCGAAAAAGAGATGGTTGAATCAAAATAATTCCTTTTAAAGTTGTATTTCTTTCAGAGGGCAATATGAATGTTCTATTATGTTCCATCAACACATTAAAAAGATTATACGATATATCGGCTGTGGAAGTAGGCCAACATTTCTATTGGCAAATAGGGGGTTTCCAAGTCCATGCCCAAGTACTTATTACTTCTTGGGTTGTAATTGCTATTTTATTAGTTTCAGCCATTATAGCTGTTCGAAATCCACAAACCATTCCTACTGACGGTCAGAATTTCTTTGAGTATGTCCTTGAATTCATTCGAGACGTGAGCAAAACTCAGATTGGAGAAGAATATGGTCCGTGGGTTCCCTTTATTGGAACTATGTTTCTATTTATTTTTGTTTCTAATTGGTCAGGGGCTCTTTTGCCTTGGAAAATCATACAGTTACCTCATGGGGAGTTAGCTGCACCCACAAATGATATAAATACTACTGTTGCATTAGCTTTACTTGCGTCGGTAGCATATTTTTATGCGGGTATTTCAAAAAAAGGATTAGGTTATTTTGGTAAATACATCCAACCAACCCCAATCCTTTTACCGATTAACATCTTAGAAGATTTCACAAAACCCTTATCACTTAGTTTTCGACTTTTTGGAAATATATTAGCTGATGAATTAGTAGTTG